ATAAGTTCCTCACACAAAAAGAAAAAAATGGTTAATGATACAATCATCCAAGTAATTATGATTAAATTATTCCATCACTAAGATTCATCCAGATGAAATAACTAACAACTTTCAATTGCAGTAATGGACTAATATTATTGAATCGTCAGGACTACTTATATAGTATAGCTCCTTTTTAGTTTCTATCGACGGGATTCTTATGAATCCATACGACTTTTTTTTATTCTTCCATTTCTTTGCTCTGAACCATTAGTTGAATTCCTCGTTCTTTTTATTAATTTCATCCGTTTAGTCTATTCATTCAATTCAGAGTTCCAGACCAAAGTAAAAGACTTCTAGTTTATATTTAATTGCAATCCCCATCTAAATTCATAGTAGTAGTAGGGCGGATTAGATATATCTTTAGTTCATAGATAACTAGTCAATATCTAATATCACATATACATGTCTTTCTTCCATAACGGAAACCAACTATTCGTATCTTAGATTCAATCGGATTCTAGAATCAAATCATTTTTCAAACATCCAAAAGTTGGATTCGAGCCATTAGATTCCATATACCCAGTTTTGACCCGCCTTTACTAACCAATTGATTTTTTATGAATTTCGTTTTTTCACTTCTTCTTTTCTGTTTATTTCTCATTATCACACATGTATACAATCGACATATATGAATTTGTTAGGCCAAATTTTTGCATAGAAATATCAGTATTTTAGTGATTAAAAGGTTCAATCCAGTTTTTATTTCTATTTTTTTATTTAATATTATTTATTCCGATTTTCTATTACTATTTTCTTTTGTTCAATTGAACAAAAGAAAATAGTAATAGAAAATCTTGATTAGAGGTAGGTATTATATAAATAAAATGGGCCAAACAATCCAATAATTTTAGAAAAAAGATCTTTATCTCTTTCCTTTTTTTTTTACAATTCCCTAAATAGCGTAATCTTTTTTTCTATTACTGGAGATCATATCATACCGTATTTTTATATTCCCTAAGTTGATTATCTTGAGTCACGCATAGATTATCTTGGCCTAAGCTAAAAACGACTGACTATTTCGAAAACTCGTCAATGATGACCCTCCATGGATTCGCCGATATAAGCCGCGGCTAAGGTTGCAAAAATAAGAGCTTGAATACCACTCGTAAATAAGCCAAGGAACATGACAGGTATAGGAACCACTAAAGGTACTAAAGAAACAAGCACAACAACTACTAATTCATCGGCTAATATATTTCCGAAAAGTCGAAAACTAAGTGATAAAGGTTTTGTGAAATCTTCTAAGATGTTAATGGGTAAAAGGATGGGAGTTGGTTGTATGTATTTACTAAAATAACTTAATCCTTTTTTGCTAAGACCTGCATAGAAATAGGCTACTGACGTGAGTAAAGCTAAAGCAACGGTAGTATTTATATCATTCGTGGGTGCAGCTAATTCCCCATGAGGTAACTGTATGATTTTCCATGGCAAAAGGGCCCCGGACCAGTTAGAAACAAAAATAAATAGAAACATAGTTCCAATAAAAGGAACCCACGCACCATATTCTTCTCCAATCTGGGTTTTGCTAACATCTCGAATGAATTCAAGGACATATTCGAAGAAATTCTGACCGTCATTTGGAATGGTTTGTGGATTACGAACAGCTATACTAGCTGAACCTAATAAGATAGCAATAACAACCCAAGAAGTTATAAGTACTTGGCCGTGGACTTGAAAACCTCCTATTTGCCAATAGAAATGTTGGCCTACTTCCACACCAGATATATCGTATAACCCTTTTAGTGTGTTGGTGGAACATGATAGAACATTCATATTGCCCTCTGACAGAAATAGAACTTGAAAGGGAATTATTTTGATTCACCCATCTCTTTTTACACTTGATTAGTTGAATTTTATATTTTGGATACTAACTAATCACAAAATATCCCCAGTAATTTTTATCTCTTTTATGCGATTTAAGAGTAGTAACCGATTCCATACCATAAATCTATGGAGTTCAAAAAAGAATTTATTTATCTTATTATTAATCAAGGATTTGGTATATAGCTAGAACGCCCCTCACAAATTGCGAATACTAATTTGTTAAGAATTAATCGGATTGAAGCTATAGCGTCATCATTTGCCGGAATGGAAATATCTGCAAGATCCGGGTCACAGTTTGTATCGATTAAACAAATTGTTGGAATTCCCAAAGTGATACATTCTCGAAGAGCCGTATATTCTTCTTGCTGATCAACAATAATTACAATATCGGGCAAGCCAGTCATATATTTAATCCCACCCAGATATGTTTGCAAGTGAGATAATTGTCTCTTCGACATAGCGGCGTCTCTTTTTGGAAGACGATTGAGTTTCCCTGTCTTTTGTTCCGTTCTCAAGTCCCTGAACTTATGAAGTCTCGTTTCTGTAGTGGACCAATTCGTTAACATACCCCCGAGCCACTTTTTATTAACATAATGACACCTAGCTTTTATTGCAGCCCGTGCTACTAAATCAGCTGCTTTATTTTTGGTACCAACAATTAGAAATTGTTTTCCCCGACTTGCTGCATCAAAAACTAAATCACAAGCTTCTGATAAAAAACGAGCAGTTTTTGTAAGATTTGTAATATGAATACCTTTACGCTTTGCCGAAATATAAGGTGCCATCCTAGGATTCCATTTCCTAGTACCATGACCAAAATGAACTCCTGCTTCCATCATCTCTTCTAAATTGATATTCCAATATCTTCTTGTCATTTCCCCCCCCCATTTCCTCTTTTTTTTTCAAAAAAAAGCGACGAGGTGCCCTGAACTAAATAATTGTTCCGATGGAACCTTTTCTTCTACCGGCGATTGGCCGTGTCTGTCGATATACGATCCAAACGGCTACCCCTTATTCGTTATTATCTTTATTTTCATTTTCAGGACAACACTAAATGACCTAGAGAGTTTTTTTTATTAAAAAAGTATGAATCCACTTTTAGGAATTATTAAATCCTCGAAATGATTGTTCTGGTGTATCATGGAAATTCTTTGAAATGCAAGAATCAAATAATTCTCTGTGGTGTAACAAAATATCTATGATTTCGCCCGCGAAAAAATTCTTATTTTTTATTTCTAAAGGAATATTTTTATGTTGCCTTGAACGGTGCGCTAATCCTTTGAATCCGGTACCAACGGGGATCATCCCTCCTATAACAACGTTCTCTTTTAGGCCTTTCAACCAATCGATCCGACCCCGGAGAGCAGCTTTTGCTAAAACTCGAGCAGTTTCTTGAAAACTCGCCTCAGATATGAAACTTTGAGTATTCAAAGATGTTCTTGTTATTCCCAATAGGATGGCCCTGTAACAGATCGATTCTTCCAAAGCGCGCCCCGTTCGTTCCGCTCGCAACAATCCAATCAGTTCTCCAGGTAAAAAAACATTAGACATTCCATCCTCGGAAACTAATACTTTTGATGTTATTTGGCGTACAATAATTTCTATGTGCCTATTATGGATTTGTACCCCTTGGGATCGATAAACCTTTTGGATCTTATTAACCAAAGATATACGACTTTGCACTATAGTTAGCTCAGCACCAATCAAGAACCCCCAAGGAATTCCAAGAATTCTTGTTATATGCTCGTTCCAACCCTCAACTCTTTTTTGTAGGTTCATTGATATTGAATCAATTGAACGCACTTCTAACACTTGTTCCACTTTTGGAAGACCCTGCGTTATATCGCCAGATCTCGATTTTTCATATATAAATGTAACTAATGTATCTCCTTCATAAAGGATTTCTCCATAATGGCCATGAACAGTTGCTCCTGGAGTAGCTAAATAAGGCTTCGCGGATCTTATTACTATAGAGTCAAGTTGAACAATCAAAACTTGACCCGATTTTAGGCGTGGTCCATTTTTGGCTATACATACATTTTCACAAATAAACTGTCCAAGACTGATTATCCTAGATGTTTCTTCACAATAATTATCACAATTAATGTGAGGGAGAAAATACCAATTCAAATTGAATGAATTCAAAACGATCTTACTACATGGATCCGGATTATAAATCCTCCCATTTTCATCCATTAAATAATATTTAAGTACTTGAAAGGTCTGTTTTAAATTTTCAAGTTGCAAATATTTAGTTACTAAAATCTGATTATGAGTTATTAAATCGTAAAATGAATAAAAATTCACAATTTGAAGGACTGTTCCTAAAGGACCAATCGAATTCGGAATTTGAATTATAGGATCTTTTTTAATTGATTCTTTTATCTCATTGTGAGATTTTGCAACATTGAATGGACCCATTTGAAAACAATTAGATGATGACAAAATTATCAAAGATGGGCATTCCTTATTTTTAGTTAACAAAGTGCGAATAGTTCCGTGATTTTGCCTAGGTGATTGTTGAATCTTTGTCTTGGAATAAATGGAATAAAAAGGATTGATATGGGTGTGATCTGACATATGATCAAAGATCAATCCTGAGCCTGACGGATCATTCCTTTTTCTGAGATACAAAATAGGGGATTTCACTAAGTCGATTCTTAGAAAATCTCGAATCAGGCCATTTGTACTTACTTCAACAAAGGAAGCATGGGCCTCTTGGATAGAAGAACTTTTTTCGTCTTCGTCCCAATTCAAAATTAAACAAGTTCGAACTAATTGAATACTTGTGTCAGAAATTCCCCGAATTGGTTTTCCATTTCCGTAAACAATATAATTGACAACTCGAAGTTGCATATTATCCTTTTCTTGGAACAAATCCGGTGGAAGGAGTGTTGCTAAATTTATACTTATACCGTCCCCTATTTGATATGTCACTACGGGTCGAACTAAAACAAAATACTTTTTCTTAGTAGATGTGATCCTTTGGACATAGATCCAATTTTTCAATTTTTTGGATTCCTTAGAATTTGTTTTTCCTGTTCCTGGTGGTATCAAGATGCCACTGTGTCGGGATATCTTATCGGTTTCTCCAGGAAAATGGATATCGCCCGAAAAGATTTTAAGTTCAATCC